TCAATAAATATATGAAATAAAATAAAGACAAAGAATGGAAAATTCAAATAATGGTTTGGAAAACAGAAGTGGACGGGTAAAGGGTGTATGTATGCATTCACAAAAATCCTTGGGATAGGAACTAAAAAAGAGATATGGAAATAGTTCTTTCTGAAAGTTCAATAATGAATATTATTACTTCAATTCTCAATTCGAAGTTTTTAGTTACTTCAGCTGGTTGAATCTTAGCGACGGAATAATTAAGCCAAAACTCATTGAATGATTGTATCATTAACTATTTCTTTTTCTTTATTTTCGTGCGAGGAATTTATCATGAATCCATTGATTTCTGCCGCTTCCGTTATTGCTGCTGGGTTAGCTGTAGGACTTGCTTCTATTGGGCCTGGGGTTGGTCAAGGCACTGCTGCGGGACAAGCTGTAGAAGGTATTGCAAGACAGCCCGAGGCGGAAGGAAAAATACGAGGTACTTTATTGCTTAGTTTGGCTTTTATGGAAGCCTTAACTATTTATGGTCTGGTTGTAGCATTGGCCCTTTTATTTGCCAATCCCTTTGTTTAGTCCTATAAATACGAGAATTCTGTATTTTTTTTTTTATGGATTAAGACTTACCCCTTGCTTTTTCAAAGTATATCAAGATTTCACTCCTACAATTCCTTTTTCGTTGGACAATAATCTATGGGAAGGATTTATTTGAGGATGAGGAATTACCGCACCGACTCGCCTCCTTCCTTCCCCCTTTTCTTAGTTCAAAGTTCTTAGTTCAAAGTAAAGCCTTTTTTTATTTAAGGAGTATTTCAACAAATGAGGTTTTTCGCTATTGACATGAGACTTGGTCCCTAATTCTAATAATGATAATTCTTTTTGGTATTTTTTGTAATTGAAAAAAAAAAGAAATTTCTATAGAATTCTATAGAAATAGAATCCATTTTTGATTCTTTATAGGTAAATTAAAATGAATAAAATCAATATAGAAATATAAAGGAAAAATAGAAAAAGAATTGAAAGTGATATAATACAAAAAGAGACAGAGTTCTTTTTTTTTAGTCCACATAAAACAAAATAGGAGATCATATGAAAAATGTAACCGATTCTTTCGTTTCCTTGGGTCACTGGCCATCTGCCGGGAGTTTCGGGTTTAATACCGATATTTTTGCAACAAATCCAATAAATCTAAGCGTAGTGCTTGGTGTATTGATCTTTTTTGGAAAGGGAGTGTGTGCGAGTTGTTTATTTCAAGAATAGGCTGGATCCACCCAGCTGCACTTTTTTTGTTCGAGCTAGGAAGGAAAAGAGTGCATCATCCCACGAATTACTTCTGAATCAATTCAAAAATCATATTTTAGAACCATAGCATTTCGTGATTCATTCATTGGTATATCGACTCTGATTCTCTATTAACCAATAATCTGGGACCATTAATATGGTTAAAGCCAAACTGTTTGAAGTTCAGATGCAGCATGGTACTCTTTCTACTATTATGTTTAGTTTAGAAATACATAGTTTATAAAATAAAGAATTTTTTTTTAGACAATACAGAAATCAAAACGAATGGTTCGAATCTTTTTCGATATAAAACACTCATATCGATAAAATGATTTGAGCCTTTTTTACAATGCTGAATTGATGACCTATGTATAAAGTTAGAAAAATTCTTTGGATTTGAAAGAAAAAAAAAAAAAAGAAACAACTTTGCTGACAATTACAAAATTAAACATTAGAAATTTTCTATTAATTCTAAATTCTATATTATACAAACAAATATATTTGATTTGATATATTTCTATATTTGATATATTTTTGTCAGAAGAATCCTCCGAATATTTTAGTCTTGGATTATAATTATTGATCAGTTTCAATATTGTGAAATATGAGTAGAGATCAATCTTTTAATTAAAATAGGAATAGATAAAAGAGGGAGAGGATAGGCTCATTACGCGAAAATAAATATATATATATATATATTTATTTATATATAGTATATGTGTATCTATATGTATGGGAATGAATTCTCTATCAATTATATATAGTATATGTGTATCTATATGTATGGGAATGAATTCTCTATCAATTAAGTAATTGATAAGTAATTGAGCGTGAGAGCCAAATGAATCGAAAGATTCATGTTTGGTTCGGGAAGGGATCATGGAATTTTCGAAATGAAAATGAATGGAAAGATAATCTACTTTCATTAAGTGATTTATTAGATAATCGAAAACAGAAGATCTTGAATACTATTCGAAATTCAGAAGAATTGCTAAGGGGAGCTGTTCAACAGCTGGAAAAAGCCCAGGCCCGCTTACGGAAAGTGGAAATGGAGGCAGATCAGTTTCGGGTAAATGGATACTCTGAGATAGAACGAGAAAAATTGAATTTGATTAATTCAACTTATAAAATTTTGGAACAATTAGAAAATTACAAAAACGAAACCATTCTTTTTGAACAAGAAAGAACGATTAATCAAGTCCGGCAACAGGTTTTCCAACAAGCTTTACAAGGAGCT